CTAATTTCTACTCTACCTTCCCGGAGTTCATTCTCCGGGTAACTCAATTTAAATTATTCTGTTGGATTCTTTCCAATCTACTTCCTTTATGATTTCGTTCGAAATCATATAAAGACAATTCCTATTTAATATAGCTATTTGTGCAAGTATTTTACGGTTAAGAAGCAACTGTCTCTTGTACAGATCGTGTATTAATCTACTATAACTATAGGATACTCCCCTTTCGCGAATTACTGCGTTTATCCTAGTGATCCACAAACGACGAAAATCTCTCTTTTTCCTATCCCTATCCCGATGAGCTGAAATTAAAGCTCTTATTTTCTGTTGAGTAATAGTTCTAGTAAGCCTTGAATGAGCCCCTCGAAAGCTTGATGCAAATAAACGAATTTTTGTTCTACGTCTCCGAGCTATATATCCCCGTTTAATTCTGGTCATTGAATAAATGAAACTTTGACGAATAACTAATTGATTGCCTTTCTTTCAGTTATTCTTTTCCCCCTTCCTAGTCTATTAATAACAAAACGGATTTTTCCAATGTATAAAATCAAAATTCCAACGGCTTTGGCTACTCTAACCTTCCCGACCACGATTTTTTCTTTTTTTTTTTTAGGTATTTCACTGCGAAATAAGAAAGAAATTGTATTTTCCTAGGTATCAAAAATATAGTAAATAAAAGAAAAAAAAAAAGAGAAATAGTGGGTTCCTTCGTTTCTATGGTTACTTCTTAAACGGTGAGGTCTTCTCTATACACCGGAGCCTTTACTTTATACTTTAATTTAATATTTAATCAACTAATTGATGTTATTGGGAACTTGTATAGTTCACACGCTTTGGCTCTACCCATGAATTAGCCAGTAATAGGTCTTTCACAATCAGATCTACCTATACAGTAACGGTATTTAATTAGGAAAGTTTGCTGGGTAGCTGACCCTCTTAGTCCGTTCTTGCCAAATTGGGGGCCTACCTAATCTTTATGTTTTATGCTTTTTAAATAAGATTTCCTCCGCTTAATGGATAACCATTTGTTACCAATGGAGAATTTCTTATCATCTTAAATTCAGTTGATTGGATTTACACCAACGGAAACCATAAACTTCATACACAATAGGGGGATATGGTAGAGTTTTTTTTTAATAATGGATGGAGTTCCTTTTTCCATCCTATCCCATTCACCGGTACTGATCATTGATACTGTAAAAGTTGTTTTCTTGCTTTTGTGCCAGCTCATGATCTAAACGAGTCGCACATACACCCTAGTACATGTTCCTCGACGCTGAGGGCACCCCCGAAGAGCGGGGGATTTTGTGACATTTCTGATTGGCTGTCTTGTATTTCTAATAAGTTGTTTAATAGTTGGCATGTTGAATCGTATACATAATATGATAGGTTGGTTTAGATTGATCCTAACCAAATGATGGTGAATTACTTCTATTTAATAGAATATTCAATTCGAAGATAAAATCGCAAATCACAACAGCTTTGCGTAATTTGCGTACATTTCATTTGCCTTTTTTCTTCCGTCAACCGCTACATAATCAACAATTCCATAATTTTGGGCTTCTGTTGCTGACATAAAAACATCTCTTTCCATATCTTCGGATATAACCCAGAAGGGTTTGCCGGTTTTTTCTGCATAAATCCTTGCGAGGATTCCACGCAGTTTCAGCATTTCTCCCGCTTCCACGACAAATTCGCCTACTTGTGCCATATAAAAACCACTAAAAGGTTCATGCATCATTACCCTGATGATATAACAAAATAAAAGCTTCTCCTATCTCGTATGATAAAGCAAAGAGAAAAGAAAGATAAAGACTAGAAAAAAGATAGAATTGAACAACCGTACAGGCATCTTTTGTGCATACGGCTCTACAAGAAAATTGACCCCTCTCCTTTCTATTGAAGAAAGAGAAAAATAGAATCTATCAGACTCAGATGGGTAAATAATCAAATTGCCATCCTTCCTTTCGGAGTAGTTCAAAAATACTATGATGGCTCCGTTGCTTTATATGTTTATTTTTTCTTTTTTTTTTTTTGTCTGTGATTCAGCAATCCCAAAGTTTCTTTTTAATCCGAGCAAATAAGGAAAAAATATTTTTTTTTTCGTACTCTTTCATAACATAAATATTGTTAAGAACTCTCCGGCATGAAAACAAAAAAGTTTGTGACGCTGAACTGAACTCCCGATAGATAAGAGAAAATCGGAAGTACCCCTTATCTCATACTACTCTCTCGATACAGAATCTAATGTTTTGAAAAAAAAACAATACAAAAATTTCTCATATCGAATTCGAAGTGCCATGCTATTATTACTTAGTATTCATATGGCGAAGGCATAGTCTTCTTTTTTCTCTCAAATAAAAACCTCATTGGCGCCAAGCGCGAGGGAATGCTATACGTTTGTTAACTTCTCCTCCGACCAGGACAACAGATGACATTGAAGCGGCTAATCCTATGCATATTGTATGGATATCTGGTCGCACATATTGCATAGTATCATAAA